AAAATTAAAAATTTTTAAAAAATTAATATTTATTAATTCAATTATAAATAATGGTTCAAAAATAATTAATTATAAATAATTTTTATAATTAATTATTTATTTATTATTATTATATAAATTATTTATATTATATATATTTATTTATATATATTAATAATTTATATTAAATAGGTGATATTAATTATAGGCCTATTAGTCCTATAATTAAAAAAAAAATGATATATTAATTAATAATAAATTTATATATATATATATATCGTATATAAATATTTTATATAATAAATAATAATTAATAATTATTATTTATTAATAAATATAATAATTAATTAATTTATTATATTTAAATTATATAAACAATAATTTATAATTATATAAATTATAAATTTAAATTAAATTAATTAAATTAAAAAAAAAAAAAAAAAATAGGGGAAATTATAGAGGAGGATTGTACTTATTTAATTTAATTTTAAATAAAATTTGCAATTTAAAATTTATTATACTTTAATTTTTTAAATAAATTTAAAAATAGATAAAATTTTAAAATTTTATAATTTTTATTATTTAATATTAATATTATTTTATTCTAGTTAAATATTTTATTATTATTTTATTTTACATGTAAATTTATGTGTGAATATTTTTTAATTTTAAAAATTATTAAACTTTATTTTATTCGCAGTAATTGATATTAATTATAAAAGAAATTTTGAATTAGTAATAATATATAGTATTGGTAAAATTTGTGCCAGCTACTGCGGTTATACAAATGATGCAAATAAAAATTTTTAGTGTTAGTTAAATTAATATATTATTAATATATTTATAAATTTATTAGGTGAAATTTTTAAATTTATTTATTATTAATTTAAAAAATAATTTAAGCTATAAAAATTTTATTATAAACTAGGATTAGATACCCTATTATTAAAATTAAATAATTAAAAATACTTAAGTAGTATTAGTTATATTCTTAAAATTTAAAGAATTTGGCGGTGTTTTAGTCTATTTAGAGGAATCTGTTCTGTTATTGATAATCCACGTTGGACCTAACTTAAGTTTGTTTTCAATTTGTATATCGCCGTCATCAGAATATATTATAAGATTAATAATTTTCTGGATATTTTATTAAATAATATGTCAGGTCAAGGTGCAGTTTATGTTTAAGTAGAAATGGATTACAATAAATTTATTTATACGGATAGTTTTTTGAAATAAAAATTTGAAGGTGGATTTAATAGTAATATAAAATAGATTGTTTATATGATTATAGCTCTAAAACATGCACACATCGCCCGTCGCTCTCATTTTTAAAATGAGATAAGTCGTAACATAGTAGATGTACTGGAAAGTGTATCTAGAATGACAATTTAAAGCTTAATTAGTAAAGTATTTCATTTACATTGAAAAGAAATTTGTGCAAATCAATTTAAATTGATAATAATTATTTATTAATTATGTTTTTTTTATTTATAATTATTAATAAAAATAATTTTAAAATTTTTAGTTTTAGTAATTTATAATGAAATAATAATTTTAATTATAGTGTATTAGTATTTTAAAAGAATATTGAAATAATTTGAAAAATTTTTAATTTTAAAGAAAATTTAATTTATTGTACCTTGTGTATCAGGGTTTATTAAATAAATAATTATTATATTAATTTTTCTCGAATTTTAAAGATTTAATTATATATAAAAGTTATTGTTGAATAACTATTTTAAATATATAATTAGAAATGAAACGTTAATCGTTTTAAAATATATCTAGTTTTTTAAGAAATAAATTTAATTTAGTTTATTTATTTTATTAAATTAATTTTATGTTAATTTAATAAATAAATAAAATAATATTTTAAGGGATTAGCTTTAAAATAAATTTTTATATTTTTAATAATTTTAAAATAAATATAAGCTTAAAAATAGCTATTATTAATAAATTTGTTATAATTTATTTTTTAAATAAAATTATTTAATTTAAATTAAATTATTTATTAAAATGTAAGTTTTAATTTTTAAAATTTAATAATTATGATAAAATTAGTATATAAATTTATATAATGTAATTAATTTGATAGGTTTTAATGAAGAATTCGGCAAATTAAATATATTCACCTGTTTAACAAAAACATGTCTTTTTGTATTTTATTTAAAGTCTAACCTGCCCACTGATTTTTAAAGGGCCGCGGTATTTTGACCGTGCGAAGGTAGCATAATCAATAGTCTTTTAATTGAAGGCTGGTATGAATGGTTGAATGAGATATATACTGTTTTTTTAAAATTTAAATAGAACTTTATTTTTTAGTTAAAAAGCTAAAATTAAATTAAAGGACGAGAAGACCCTATAGATCTTTATTTTTATAAATTATAAATTATAAAGAATTTTAAAATTTATATTTTAGATAAAATTTTACTGGGGTGGTATTAAAATTTAATTAACTTTTATTTATTTTTAACATTGATTTATGAATTTAAGATCCTGTATTATGGATTAAAAAATTAAGTTACCTTAGGGATAACAGCGTAATTTTTTTAGAGAGTTCATATCGATAAAAAAGATTGCGACCTCGATGTTGGATTAAGAGTTATTTTTAGGTGTAGAAGTTTAAAGTTTAGGTCTGTTCGACCTTTAGATTCTTACATGATCTGAGTTCAAACCGGCGTAAGCCAGGTTGGTTTCTATCCTTAATAATTTATTATATTGTAGTACGAAAGGACCTAATATAAAAAATATAATTTTATTAAATTGAAAATTATTAATATTATTTACTATTTTGGCAGATTAGTGCAATAAATTTAGAATTTATAAATATAATTAATAATTATAAATAGTATTGTTTATTTTTGATAAAATTATACCGTTAATTGGAAGTTTATTATTAGTAATTTGTGTAATAGTAGGAGTTGCTTTTTTAACTTTATTAGAACGTAAAGTTTTAGGATATATTCAAATTCGAAAAGGACCAAATAAAGTAGGATTTAATGGGTTATTACAACCTTTTAGTGATGCTGTAAAATTATTTACTAAGGAACAAACATATCCATTGTTATCTAATTATATTTCTTATTATTTTTCACCGATTTTTTCTTTATTTTTATCTTTATTAATTTGAATGTGTATTCCTTATTTAATTAAATTATATTCTTTTAATTTAGGTATTTTATTTTTTTTATGTTGTACAAGATTAGGGGTTTATACTGTAATAATTGCTGGTTGATCTTCAAATTCTAATTATGCTTTATTAGGGGGTTTACGAGCTGTAGCTCAAACAATTTCTTATGAAGTTAGATTGGCTTTAATTTTATTAAGATTTATTTTTTTAATTGGGAATTATAATTTTTTAAATTTTTATAACTATCAGTCTTATATTTGATTTATTTTTTTTTGTTTTCCTTTAGGATTGGTTTGATTAGCTTCTTGTTTAGCAGAAACTAATCGAACTCCGTTTGATTTTGCTGAAGGGGAATCAGAATTAGTTTCAGGATTTAATGTTGAATATAGAAGAGGGGGGTTTGCTTTAATTTTTTTAGCTGAATATTCAAGAATTTTATTTATAAGAATATTATTTGTTGTTATTTTTTTAGGAAGAGATATTTATAGATTGATATTTTTTTTTAAGTTAACATTTATTTCTTTTATTTTTATTTGAGTCCGTGGTACTTTACCTCGATTTCGATATGATAAATTAATATATTTAGCTTGAAAAAGTTTTTTACCTTTATCTTTAAATTATTTATTTTTTTTTGTTGGTTTAAAGATTTTTTTTATTTCTTTATTATTTTAATGAATAATTTTTAGTACTAAATTAATAGAAGACTTTACTTCTTTCTTATGTTTTCAAGACATATGCTATAAAAGCTTATTAATTAATTTAGTAATTTATCTCAATATTTAGCTACTAAAGGATTAATAATGAAATATGAAAAATATAAAACTGTTAAAATTTGCCCAGTTAATACATAAGGATCTTCTACTGGGCGAGCTCCAATTCATGTTAATAAAGATGCAACAACTACCATATTTCAGAATAAAATTTGATTTAATGGGTAAAATTGTAGTCCTCGGAATTTACTAGAATGAGTAAAAGGTAAGATTAGTAAAATTGCAATAGATAGAACTAAAGCAATTACTCCTCCTAATTTATTTGGAATTGATCGTAAAATTGCATAAGCAAATAAAAAATATCATTCTGGTTGAATATGGACTGGAGTTACTAAAGGATTAGCAGGAATAAAATTTTCTGGATCTATTAATAAATAGTTAAATTTTCAAATAAAAGTAATTAAAATTCATAAAAATACAATGAATCCAAAAATATCCTTATAAATAAAATAAGGGTGAAAAGGAATTTTATCTACATTTCTATTTAATCCTAATGGATTATTTGATCCTGTTTGATGTAAAAATAATAAATGAATTATTATTAATGCTAAAATAATAAAAGGGAAAATAAAGTGAAAAGTAAAAAATCGAGTTAATGTTGCGTTATCTACAGCAAATCCTCCTCAAATTCATTGAACAAGATCTATACCTAAATAAGGCACAGCTGATAATAAGTTTGTAATAACTGTAGCTCCTCAAAAAGATATTTGTCCTCAAGGTAATACATACCCTAAAAATCCTGTTGCTATTGTTAAAAATAAAATAATTACTCCAGTATTTCATGTTATATGATATAAATATGATTCATAATAAACTCCTCGTCCAACATGAATAAATAAACAAGCAAAAAAAAATGAAGCTCCGTTAGCATGGCAAATTCGTAAGAATCATCCGTTATTTACATCTCGACAAATGTGATTTACACTATTAAAAGCTGTTTCAATATCTGCTGCATAGTGTATTGCTAAAAATAATCCGGTTAAAATTTGTAATATTAAACATAAACCAAGTAATGATCCAAAATTTCATCAAGCTGAAATATTTGAAGGGGCTGGTAAATCTACTAATGCATTATTTGCAATTCTAATTAGTGGGTGGGTTTTTCGAATAGGTTTAAACATTAATTTATTGGTCGTAAAGGTCCATAAAATTTTTTTGTAATTTTTACAGTTACAAGAAGAGTTAAAAATAAATAATTAATTAATAATAAGGTAATTAAATTAGTTGGAAAATTGTATATTTTATTTAATGATAAAATATTTTCATTAATTAGATTATTTATTATTGAAATTTTTTCTATTTCTATATTTCTAATAAATTGTTCAGTTAAAGATTTATCTATAATAAAAAAAATAGTTATTATAAATATAAATATAATAAATCTAATAATTGTTAATCTAAAAGATATAGAAAATATTTCATTTGAAGATAATGAAGTTACATAAATAAATAAAATTAATATTCCTCCTAAAAAAATTAAAAATAATACATAAGAAAATCAAAATGTTTTTACATAAATTCCAGTTAATAAACATGTTAAAAATGTTTGAATTAATAATATTAATCCTATAGATAAAGGGTGTTTTATTTGTATAAAAATAAATCTTATAATTAAACAAATTGTTATAATAATTAATTTTGTAATTTCAAGAAATAGTTTATTTAAAATATTAACTTTGGGAGTTAGTGAAAAAGAGATTTCTTTTTTCTTGAAGTTTAAAAAGAATAATTCTTATTTTTAGTTTACAAGACTAATGTTTTTGTTAAACTATTTAAACTTATTAATGGCAAATATATTTTTAATATTTTATTTATCCATAGTTATATTTTTATTTGGTTGTATAGTATTTGTTTCTAATCGTAAACATTTATTATCAACTTTATTAAGACTAGAATATATAGTTTTAAGATTATTTATTTTTTTATTTTTTTATTTAAATTTTATAAATTATGAAATATATTTTAGCATATTTTTTTTAACTTTTTGTGTTTGTGAAGGAGTTTTAGGTTTATCAATTTTAGTGTCTATAATTCGTACTCATGGTAATGATTACTTTCAAAGTTTTTCTATTTTACAATGTTAAAGTTTATTTTTATAATATTATTTATATTTCCTCTTTCTTTTTTAAAAAATTTTTATTGAACGGTTCAAAATTTAATTTTTTTATTAACATTTTTATTTATAATTAATTTAAGATCTTTAAATTACTTTAATTATATTTCTTATTATTTTGGGTTAGACATAATTTCTTATGGTTTAATTTTATTAAGTTTTTGAATTTGTGGTCTTATATTAATAGCAAGAGAAAAGGTTTTTACTTATAATAATTATGAAAAATTATTTATTTTTATAATTTTATTTTTATTATTAATATTAGTTTTAACTTTTAGATCTATAAGAGTTTTTATGTTTTATTTATTTTTTGAAGCAAGATTAATTCCTACTTTATTTTTAATTTTAGGTTGAGGATATCAGCCAGAACGTTTACAGGCAGGGGTTTATTTGTTGTTTTATACATTATTGGCTTCTTTACCTTTATTAATTGGAATTTTTTATATTTTAAATTTTATGAATACTTTATCTTTTACTTTATTATTAAATTTAAGTTTTATAAATATAAATTTATTATATTTATCTTTAATTTTTGCTTTTTTAGTAAAAATGCCTATATTTTTAGTTCATTTATGACTTCCTAAGGCTCACGTTGAAGCCCCGGTTTCAGGATCTATAATTTTAGCTGGTATTTTATTAAAATTAGGAGGATATGGTTTATTACGAATATTTAGTTTATTACAAATTTCGGGTGTAAAATATAATTATTGATGAATTAGAATTAGTTTAGTGGGGGGAGTTTTAATTAGATTAGTTTGTTTACGTCAAACTGATTTAAAGGCTTTAATTGCTTATTCTTCTGTTGCTCATATAGGAATTGTTTTAAGAGGATTATTAACAATAACTTATTGAGGATTAACAGGTTCTTATGCTTTAATAATTGCTCATGGGTTATGTTCTTCTGGTTTATTTTGTTTAGCTAATATTTCTTATGAACGAATAGGAAGACGAAGCTTATTAATTAATAAGGGGTTATTAAATTTTATACCAACTTTAAGTTTATGATGATTTTTATTATGTTCTGGTAATATAGCAGCTCCACCGACATTAAATTTATTAGGAGAAATTTCTTTATTAAATAGAATTGTAAGTTGATCATGAGTTACAATAATTATATTAGCTTTTTTATCTTTTTTTAGAGCAGCTTATTCGTTATATTTATTTGCTTATAGACAACATGGAAAAACATATTCTGGGGTTTATTTTTTTTCTGTTGGGACGATTCGAGAATTTTTATTATTAATATTACATTGACTTCCTTTAAATTTGTTAATTTTAAAGAGAAGTTTTTGTATATTATGAATTTATTTAAATAGTTTAATAAAAATATTGATTTGTGGTGTCAATGATATGAGTTTTCATTTTAGATCGTGAATTATTTAATTAGTTATTGTAAAATTAGTTTTTATTTTTTATTATCAATTAGAATTACATTATTTTTAATTAGATTAAAATTTTTATTGAAAGATTTAGTTTACTTTATTGAATGAGAGGTTTTATCTCTTCAATCAATATCAATTGTAATAACTTTTTTATTTGATTGAATAAGTTTAATATTTATGTCTTTTGTTTTATTAATTTCTTCTTTAGTTATTTTTTATAGAAATCAATATATGGAGGAAGACTATAACATTAATCGATTTATTTTATTAGTTTTAATATTTGTTATATCAATAATAATATTAATTATTAGTCCAAATTTAATTAGAATTTTATTAGGATGAGATGGACTAGGGTTAGTTTCTTATTGTTTAGTTATTTATTTTCAAAATGTAAAGTCTTATAATGCGGGAATAATTACTGCTTTATCTAATCGAATTGGAGATGTTGCATTATTATTAGCTATTGCTTGAATATTAAATTATGGAAGTTGAAATTATATTTTTTATTTAGAAATAATAGGAAAAAATATAGAAATAATAATTATTGGAGGGTTAGTTATATTAGCGGCAATAACAAAAAGTGCTCAAATTCCTTTTTCATCTTGACTTCCTGCAGCTATGGCTGCTCCAACACCTGTTTCGGCTTTAGTTCATTCTTCAACTTTAGTAACAGCGGGGGTTTATTTATTAATTCGTTTTAATGTTTTATTAATAGATTGATGAATAGGACAATTTTTATTATTAATTTCTGGGTTAACTATATTTATAGCAGGGTTAGGGGCTAATTTTGAATTTGATTTAAAAAAAATTATTGCTTTATCAACTTTAAGTCAACTAGGTTTAATAATAAGAATTTTATCAATAGGATTTTATAAATTAGCTTTTTTTCATCTTTTAACTCATGCATTGTTTAAGGCTTTATTATTCATATGTGCTGGATCTATTATTCATAATATAAAAAATTCTCAAGATATTCGTATAATAGGAAGATTAAGCATAAGAATACCTTTAACATGTAGCTGTTTTAATGTTGCTAATTTAGCTTTATGTGGAATACCTTTTTTAGCAGGATTTTATTCTAAGGATTTAATTTTAGAAATAGTAATACTATCATATGTAAATATGTTTTCTTTTTTTCTTTTTTTTTTTAGTACAGGATTAACTGTATGTTATTCATTTCGTTTAGTTTATTATTCAATAACTGGAGATTTTAATAGAAGAGTATTACATCCTTTAAATGATAAGGGTTGAACAATATTATTTAGTATTTGTTTTTTAACAATTATAGCAGTAATTGGGGGAAGAATATTAATATGATTAATATTTTTAAATCCTAGAATAATTTGTTTACCTTTTGATATAAAAATTTTAACTTTAGTTGTTTGTATTGTTGGGGGAGTTTTTGGATATTTATTAAGTAATGTGAGTTTATTTTTTACAAATAAGGCTTTATATTTTTATAATTTTACTAATTTTGCTGGTTCAATATGATTTATACCAATAATTTCTACTATTGGTATTATTAATTATCCATTAAAATTAGGATTATATTCTTATAAAAGTTTTGATCAAGGATGAAGAGAATTTTTTGGGGGTCAAATATTATATAATCAATTAAAAAATTATTCTTTATATTTACAAGAATTTCAAATAAATAGTTTAAAAATTTATTTATTAAGTTATATATTATGATTTATTGTTTTATTAATATTAGTTGTATTAGTAAATTAATTTAAATAGCTTATATTTAGAGCATGACACTGAAGATGTTAGGGAGATTATTTTAATCTTTAGATAATATTTATGAAAAATAAATTTTTATTTTTACATTGAAAATGTAATGTTTTTATTAAACTACATAAATAGAAATATGTTGATCAAGAAAAAGCTGCTAACTTTTATCTTTAATGGTTTAATTCCATTTATATTTCTTTTTAATTGGAATTTAAATATTCAATTTTATCATTAACAGTGATATACCTCTTTTTGGTTTCAATTAATAAGGTAAATTGAAAAATTCAATACTTTTTAAATGCAAATTAAATGTTATAGTTAACTATTACCCTAAAATATGGGTGAATTTCACCTAAGATTAGGCCGAAACTAATTGCAATATATCGCTTCATATTTATTCATTTCATTCTAAAGCTCCTTGATTTCATTCATGATATAACCCAATTAAAAGAATAAAAATAAAAAAAAGACTAGTAATTGATCAATTTATTAAATTTGATGTTTTAATAATTATAATTATTGGTAATAAAAGAGCAATTTCAACATCAAAAATTAGAAAAATAATTGCAATTAAGAAAAATCGAAGTGAAAAAGGAAGCCGAGAAGAATTTATTGGATCAAATCCACATTCAAAGGGAGAACATTTTTCTCGATCTAAAAGAGTTTTTTTTGATAATAAAGTTGCTAATATTATTACTACAATAGTAATAATAAAAATAATTGTTGTTATAATTGAAAGTATTAATATTATTTATACTAAAATTATTTAGTCCTTGTGATTGGAAGTCACATATACAAATATATACTTTATAAATATCTACCTCATCAATAAATAGAAATATATAAAAATAATCATACTACATCAACAAAATGTCAATATCAAGCTGCTGCTTCAAATCCAAAGTGATGATTTTTTGAAAAATGAAAATTAATATGTCGTAAAAAACAAATTAATAAAAATGTTGTTCCAATTAATACATGGAGTCCATGGAATCCTGTAGCCATATAAAAAGTTGATCCATATACTGCGTCTGCAATTGTAAATGGAGCTTCAATATATTCATAAGCTTGAAGAATAGAAAAATAAATACCTAATACAATAGTAAAAAATAATCCTTGTGTAGCTTGAGAATGATTACTTTCTATTAATGCGTGGTGAGCTCATGTAACTGTTACTCCAGAAGCTAATAAAATTGCTGTATTTAATAAAGGAATTTGAAAAGGATTAAAAGCTACAATTCCTACAGGAGGTCATGTTATTCCTAATTCAATAGTAGGAGATAAACTACTATGAAAAAATGCTCAAAAAAAAGAAATAAAAAAAAATACTTCTGAAACAATAAATAAAATTATTCCTCATCGTAGTCCAATAGTTACGGGAAATGTATGAAGTCCTTGAAAAGTTCCTTCTCGAGAAATATCTCGTCATCATTGATATATTGTTAAAATTGTAATAATATTACCTAAAATAAATAATGTTATTGTATATTGATGAAATCATTGTACTAACCCAGATACTGTTGTTATTGCTCCAATAGCACCTGTTAGTGGTCAAGGACTATAATCTACTAAATGGAATGGGTGATTTGCGTGTGCTGACATTAATTTACTTCTCTTGAGTAAAGAGTACTTAATACTGCAAATACATATGATTGAATAATTGCAACGGCTGATTCTAAAACTAATAATGCAATTTGTGTAGTTAAAATTAAAGATAAAATAATATAGTTTGATGTTATAGGCCCTGTATTTCCTAATAAAGTTAATAATAAATGTCCAGCAATTATATTAGCAGTTAATCGAACAGCTAATGTTCCTGGTCGAATAACATTACTAATTGTTTCAATGCATACTATAAAAGGTATTAATACTGGAGGAGTTCCTTGAGGAACTAAATGTGCAAATATATGTTGTGTATGATTAATTCAACCATAAAGTATAAAACTTAATCATAAGGGGAAAGCTAATGTTAAAGTTAAGGTTAAATGACTTGTTCTAGTAAAAATATATGGGAATAATCCTAAAAAATTATTAAATATAATTAAATAAAATAATGAAATAAATATTAAAGTTCTTCCGTTATGGCCTGAAGGGCCTAATAATGTCTTAAATTCCTTATGTAATGTTAATAAAATATTATTTCATACAACTTGGAATCGATTAGGTAATAATCAAAACGAAAAGGGAATCAATAATAATCCTAAAAAAGTACTTAATCAATTAAGGGAAAGATTTAAAATTGTTGTTGAAGGGTCGAAGACAGAAAATAAGTTTGTTATCATTTTCAATTTAATTTATTAAATTTAATATTTAATGATTGAGAAGTTTTTAATGGAGTATAAGAAAAACAAAAGTAATTTAAAATATTAAAAATTACTAATGTAATTGAAAATACAAGAAATAAAATTAACCAATTAATAGGTGCTATTTGTGGAATTAAAAAATATTAGATTAAACTAATTTTTTTAGTTTGACATACTAAGGTTTTGTATAAAACTAATTTTTTTATAAGTTTTATTTCATTAGAAGTAAGTGCTAATTTACTATTATATGATTTAAGAGATCATTACTTGCGCTTCAGTCATCTAATGAATTAGTTATATTAGTAATTCATTTAATAAAGTAATTTATTGGAATTCTTTCAATTACAATTGGTATAAAACTATGATTTGCTCCACAAATTTCTGAACATTGTCCAAAAAATAATCCAGGTCGATTAATTAAAAAATTAATTTGATTTAATCGTCCTGGTGTTGCATCAACCTTAACTCCTAATGAAGGTACTGTTCATGAATGTAGAACATCAGTTGCTGTAACTAAAATTCGAATTTGATTATTTATTGGTAAAACAATTCGATTATCTACGTCTAAAAGACGAAATCCGTTTGTTTCTAATTCATTTGTTGGAATTATATATGAATCAAATTCTAAATTTAAAAAATCAGAATATTCATAACTTCAGTATCATTGATGTCCAACAGATTTTAATGTAATTGAAGGAGTATTAATTTCGTCTATTAAATATAATAAACGTAATGATGGAAATGCAATAAATATTAAAATAATTGCAGGTAAAACAGTTCAAATAATTTCAATTGTTTGTCCATGTAATAAATAACGATTAGTAAATTGATTAAATATTAATATTCCTATAATGTATCCAACTAAAATTGTAATTATTGTTAAAATAAGAAGAGTGTGATCATGAAAAAAATTTAATTGTTCTATTAAAGGGGAAGAACTATCTTGTAATCCTAAATTTGCTCATGTTGCCATTTTCTAACAAAAGATAAAATCTTTATATATGAAGCTTAAATTCATTGCACTAATCTGCCATATTAGAAATTATTAGTTAATAAAGGTAATTCAGCATATGTATGTTCTGCAGGTGGAAGAGTATGATATCATTCAATTGATGAAGAGAGTTGTATAGGGAATGCAGGAGTTCGTTGTGTAATTATACTTTCTCAAATAATAAATAAAAAGTATAAAATAGCAAATAATGAAATTGTACTACCTAAAGATGAAACAATATTTCAAGCTAAATAACTATCAGGAAAATCTGAGTATCGTCGAGGTATTCCTGCTAATCCTAAAAAATGTTGAGGAAAAAATGTTAAATTTACTCCAATAAATATTATTGCAAATTGTAACTTTAATCAAGATGGATTTATTGTTAATCCTGTTAATAAAGGATATCAATGAACAAATCCTGCTATAATTGCAAATACAGCTCCTATTGATAGAACATAATGGAAATGAGCTACTACATAATATGTGTCATGTAATACAATATCAATTGATGAGTTAGCTAATACTACTCCTGTTAGTCCTCCAACTGTAAATAAAAAGACAAATCCAAATGCTCATAATATTGCGGGGCTATATGTTAATTGTGTTCCATGCATTGTAGCTAATCAACTAAAAATTTTAATTCCAGTTGGAACAGCAATAATTATAGTTGCAGAAGTAAAATAAGCTCGAGTATCTACGTCTATTCCTACTGTAAATATATGATGAGCTCATACAATAAATCCTAATAATCCAATAGCTAGTATAGCATAAATTATTCCTAAATTTCCAAAAGTTTCCTTTTTTCCACTTTCTTGAGTAATAATATGAGAAATTATTCCAAACCCAGGTAAAATTAAAATGTAAACTTCTGGATGTCCAAAAAATCAAAATAAATGTTGATATAAAATTGGATCTCCTCCTCCGGCTGGGTCAAAGAAAGAAGTATTTAAATTTCGATCTGTTAATAATATAGTAATAGCTCCAGCTAATACCGGTAAAGATAATAATAATAATACTGCTGTAATTACTACAGATCAAACAAATAAAGGTATTCGATCTAATGTAATTCCAGGAGATCGTATATTAATAACAGTTGTAATAAAATTTACTGCTCCTAAAATTGAAGAAATACCTGCTAAATGTAATGAAAAAATAGCTAAATCAACTGATGCTCCAGCATGAGCAATTCCAGATGAAAGAGGGGGATATACAGTTCATCCTGTCCCTGCTCCATTTTCTACTATACTTCTAGAAATTAACAAAGTTAATGAAGGAGGTAATATTCAAAATCTTATATTATTTATTCGAGGGAAAGCTATATCAGGGGCTCCTAATATTAAAGGAACTAATCAATTTCCAAATCCCCCAATTATAATAGGCATTACTATAAAGAAAATTATAATAAAAGCATGTGCTGTTACAATAACATTATAAATTTGATCATCTCCAATAAAAGCACCAGGATGACCTAATTCAGCTCGAATTAGAATACTTAAAGAAGTTCCTACTATTCCGGCTCAAGCTCCAAAAATAAAATATAAAGTACCAATATCCTTATGATTTGTTGAAAATAATCATTGTCGCGATTAAATGGCTGAAGTTTAGGCGATAAATTGTAAATTTATTTATGGGAATTATTCTCTTTAATCAGGCTTTATAGTCAATAATGATATTAGACTGCAATTCTAAAGGAATAAATAATTTATTAAAGCTTAAGAATTAAAAGATTAATACAAATATTTTCAGCTTTGAAGGCTATTAGTTTATTTAACTTAAATTCTTATATAATTATATAAATTATAAAAATTATAACTAACCCACAAATTGAAATAAAATTAAATATTAAATTAATTGAAGATATTTTGTTATTATAATTATTTTTTAACATTCATGAATTTTTTTGATAATTTAATATAAAAATTCTATATGAAAGTCGTAAATAAAAAAATAATGTAATTAAAGTTAAACAAACACTAATTGTTAAAATAAATAATTGTCCTATATTAGTTAAATTTTGAATTACTAATCATTTGGGTAAAAATCCTAAAAATGGGGGTAATCCCCCTAAAGATAATAAATTTAAAAAAATTAATAATTTAATAATTGGGTTTATTATTGAAATATTAAAAATTTGATTAAAATAGAATAATTTAAAGTTATTAAATATTAAAACAATTGAAAAAGATAGTAAAGAATATATTAAAAAATAAGTTATTCATAATATTTCATTGTTTATCATTGCTAATAATATTCATCCTAAATGATTAATAGAAGAAAATGCTATTAATTTTCGAATTGAAGTTTGATTTAATCCTCCTAATGATCCAATTAATATTGATAAAATAATAGAAATTATAAAAAAATTATAAATAAAATTATAAGAAATTAATATTAATGGTGCAATTTTTTGTCATGTTATTAAAATTAACCCATTAATTCATGACAATCCTTCTATTACTTCTGGAAATCAAAAATGAAAAGGAGCTGCTCCTCTTTTTAATAGAAGAGTAGAAAGAATTAAAATTTCATTAAAATTATTGTTTAATAAAAAATTATTGTTGTATATAAATATTAATATAATAATTGCAAATAATAAAATAGAAGAAGCAAAAGCTTGTGTTAAAAAATATTTTAAAGAGCTTTCTGAAGTTAATAAATTTTTTTTATTATCATTTATTAGGGGGATAAATGATAATAAATTAATTTCTAACCCTATTCACGCTCCTAACCATGAATTTGAAGAAATAGTAACTAATGTTCCAAAAATTAATGTAATAAAAAAAATATTATTAGAAATTTTTTTAATTAAAAAGAAAAGGATTATAACCTTTATAAGTGGGGTATGAACCCAATAGCTTAATTAGCTTATCTTTTTATATTTTGGTGTATGATGCACAAAAGATTTTGATTCTTTTAGAAACAGTTTAATTCTGTTAAATATAATGAATGAAATATTAAATTTCATGATTTACCCTATCAAGGTAATCCTTTTTATCAGGCAATTCATT